AAGGCAACGGGTTTTGGTCCCGGTATTCGGAGGTTCGAATCCTTTCGTCCCAGGTAGATACATTGTATCAGAGTAAAAGTTTATTTTGAAAGTAACGTTATGTTTAAATGCCTAATATTGGATAGAATGTCATTCTTGTTTCTTTTATAATTTTGAATGATTCTTTTATGAATCATATCTTTATTTTTCACAACATACAGATATTACTAAATAGATTTGTTTGTCATCAAGATATGATGGTAACATAGGTCACACCCTAGTTGAATTCAATTAATTAAAAAATAAAGTATGGCCGGATTTTTCATCATATGATATGTTCATTCCCTTCATATTGAAGGGGTTTAGAGCTACTTAATTTGAATAAAAACCTTACGTCTCATATCTTTTAAATATCTTTTAAAATTTTCAACGATACATTTTATTTTGAATTACACTAAGAAAGAGCACTTCTTTCCTATATCCTATATCGTATTCTTTATCCATTCAAATTAAACTTAAAAAAAATGGGGTAGCCAAATTATTAGGATCTCTTTATTCTAAAATTCTAAACAAGAGGAGAGTTATTACATTCAATTAATGGGATTAAGTCTCTTAAGACAAGACTGGGTTTGGGTAAACTAAAAAATTAGGAGCAAGCGCCTAATCTGGACTTGTTTGTCTTTGTCCCTAGAGAGTATCCTTTCCCCCAAAAGGTATCCTTTTTATTTTTGTTCTGATTCAGCATTCCCAGAGCGTCGTGGGATAGATAGTTCTTAATTAGTAACAGTAATAGGAGGTCTTATTTTTTTAAATATATGTATATCTGTGTATGTCCGAATCTCATTAATAACGAATCAAGTTACATATGTAACGGATCCATAATAAAGACTGTAGTTCAGTCTATCTCATAGGTACGAAAAACCCCTAATTCGTTCATCTTATCTTATTAATAATTAATAAAATTCGAATTGAAAGAACAAGTACTTAAATATTCTCTTCAATCGGTCTTTTTTATCTATCTCACACAAAAAAATAAAATGGTTTTTTTTGTCAATCCTTTGTCAATCCATTTATCTGCTTTAAATCGTTGATGGTTCAATTCGAAAAGAAACAGATATTTTAATTTTTTTAATAAAAAGTAAAGTTAAAGTGTTGCATTCATACAATAACATACAATAATAGGTGGGATCTTGCTAAGATTGCTTCAAAAAAAAATTTTGCCATCTTTGTATAGAAGAAAAAAGGGTATAGATTAATATGTTTATGTATCGACGGAACCAATGACTATTCATGATTACATAATTGAATCAATTCCATATGGGTTCCAAATTAGAGGAATTTTTTGTTATGGTAAAACTTCGTTTGAAACGCTGTGGTAGAAAGCAACGTGCGACTTGAAGGACACGATCCGTTGTGGATTTTTATTCTTACATCCGCCATCTTTTCTATGAATGAAGGTGCTCTTGACCCGACATCTGTTCTGTTTTCACTAGAATCCTTTTTTGTTAGGTTGTAATGAATATAGTACATGATGGAGCTCGGGTAGAAAGTATGGATTCATCTTTCAGGGGGCAAGAATCTAGGGTTAATACCAATCAATAAATTGGAACAACTTTGTAAGTATATCATATATATCAATATATAAATTGAAAGGATCCGATTCAGTCAAGTTTTTAATTCAAAAGTAAAATTTGTTGAAATTTAGAAAAGTCTTTCTATTCAAAGTGTATCACGCGGGAATCGAGCGTTTATATGATTCTTTGATAGAAAGAAATCACAAAAGGGGTATGTTGCTGCCATTTTGTAAGGATTAAGAAGCACCGAAGTAATGTCTAAACCCACTGATTTAAAACAAAAAAAAGGATCCCAGAACAAGGAAACACCGTTTTTTCAATTGTCTCAATAACTGGATAATAATAAAGATTAAATGAGACAAGCAAGAGGGGGTTAAAGACCATTCAAAAAATTAAATAAATTGCCTAAAGATTTTTTTCTTTTAAGCTCTTTGAGAATTATCCAACTTGAGTTATGGGTACAAATGATTTTTATTTTTTCAGGAAGGAGGAAGAAAAAGATGAGTTAAATCCCATTCTAATTTATTTTATCAACTACTTTGCCAGAAATTATAATTCTATACATTCTATACGTAGACAAAACTCCAAATCATTTTTTCTCGAGCCGTACGAGGAGAAAACTTCCTATACGTTTCTAGGGGGGGTCTTGTTCATTTACTTAGATCTATCCCAATGAGCCGTCTATCGAATCGTTGCAATTGATGTTCGATCCCGAAGAGAAGGAAGAGATCTTCGGAACGTAGGTTTTTATGATCCGATAAAGAATCAAAGTTATTTAAACGTTCCTGCTATTCTATATTTCCTTGAAAAGGGCGCTCAGCCCACAGGAATTGTTCGGTATCTTTTAAAAAAGGCAGAGGTTTTTAAGTAACTTGGTCCTAATCAAACAAAATTGAATTAAGGAAATAAAGAAATAGAAAGGGATAGTAATTCTTATATAAATTTTT